TACAATTTTGAAGACATTTTTTTTTAAGGCTTCGCAAAATGATCAATAAAGAATTGATCCAGTTCGATTGCTCAATCGATTACTCAATTAGTATTAGTAGTGCCCCAGCCCTAGAGTCCACTCCTTCCCCATACTACAAGTGAAAGGGAAAATGTAAAGACTACCATTAAAGCAGCCCAAGCAAGACTTACTATATCCATGTGAATTATGTCCCCTATTTCTATGAAGGAATTATTCTATTATTGATTAATAATCATAGTGGAATCAATGGCACAGAGTCAAAATAGGATTTTGACTTAAGACTATTGATGAACCAAACCAATTCAATGAATACACTCGTAACAAGTTTCAATATTTTTTGATTTCCGGTAGAATCAGGAAGCATTAAGTACAAATACGATGATACACCCGCCCTTTCTTTGGAAATATCAAAGGAATGCTTCTAATGGAGCATGTAAGAATAGTAAGACCTATTGTTTTGTTTGTTTTAATACCTTTCTTTACTAAGCAAAAACATAAAAATATATATACCATCAAGATAGATAACTATCTATCAGATACCTCTATTTCCTATTTGATCTAAGCTTACTGTCTTTCTTTCTGTGAAAGAATCGGGAAAACCCACCGCCACTATTACTACATAGATTCTTTTTTTTTTCAACTTTGACCTTTACTCTATAAGAGTAGACCAACCATTCTGATTGCATGTCTGAGCACTCATAGCCTCTCGTGAGTCTGGATACAAAATATCCTCGGGCCTTTCCACAACTCCTAAATTGATTTCCCATCATCGTATCCGATCTAATTTAATACCCGATAGAGTCGCGAGACACTACTTTAATAAGGGTAGTAGTTTAAGAGTAAGAGATTTTGATATGATAGTCTTTCGTATAATCTCTTCTTCAATTCTAGTAGCAAAAACGGAGTGCCTCTTAGGAACCTTTGTATACCGAGATTTCTGACCTTAGTTCTGAATTCCGGAATTGACTCTCACCATTTATTTGATTCAATTGAAAAATCAAATAAATGACCCGAACCAATCATTAAATTAATAAGTGAGAGTTGTTTCATTCCTATTGATACGGGTTTGGGCTACACCCAGATTTTGAGAAAAAAATGACAGTCTTTTCTAAAACCTATGCTATGGGTTATAAAAATTTAGTATTGACACGCCCGCTTAGTCCTTTGCCTCTGCTTCTTGCTCCGCAAGAATTCATCGAATTAGATCGGCAGGATAAGAAATAAAAAATCTTTTGTTGATCAGGCGACACCCGGATTTGAACTGGGGATAAAGGATTTGCAGTCCCCCGCCTTACCACTTGGCCATGCCGCCAAATTGGATCCAAAATGGCTAAAAATATTATCCATATTCTATTACTAACCCTTTTTTGCTTTTTTTTTTGATCTTGAATCCCGTTGTACTTATCCCTTTTTTATTCCTATTTTTTATTTTTTATTGCATCTAGTTTATATTATTCTCTTCGATTGACTGTATCTCAAAATATACATCACTTAAAAATTTCCCTTCTCTTTTCTATTGAGAGTAGAAAAAATGGATTTCCGACGACAGACTGAAAAATTCAGGGCAAATTGGAACCATTAACAATTTACTTTGAATTAGTGAACGGTTCCTCAATTTTTATCTCCACTGAAATTTTGTTTCCTTGAATGGCAAAAGAAAATAAAATTGATTGATGACTAATCACATTTTTTTTCAATAATCAATCCTTTTCAATTTCAATTATCAATTATAACAACATATATGTGTATATGTAAACCCCAGAACAGAAATTGTTACCCGGATACCGAGCCGGGCCTCTCTCTTAATGTACATATCCCTATAGAGAATCATCGTGTTTCAATTTTTCATTGAATATATTGAATAGAAAATACGAATTTTGATGGAGTGTGACCCATGTTGCCCCCCCTAAATGAAATTACAAGAAAAGGTGTGATATGTGGATAGATAGCCGTATCGGCATGTACTTAATAAATACAATACTATTCTTAGTATATTTATATTACGCAATTCAATCGTATTCTATAAATCCCACCCACTACCAAAAAGAATCCGCGAATTCTTTTTTGAACATGAAATTTAGTGTGTAAAAAAAAAAAAGGAAACTCTATACTACTTCTGATTATTCTGTCTTTATCTCGTTTATAGATCTCATTTATAGAGAGGAGGTTGAATCTCAACCATTTATTTTTTTGGTATCCCATCGGATAATAATATCATAGTAATAGGTAGAAATTGGATCAATTTTGATATTCTATACAAGACTCCATATGTGTAAGTGACATAATTTTTTTTCCGGGAATATTTTCTCAAATTATTTATATTTGTACCTGTCGCAAATTCGAACTCGCGTCGAAAATGCTCTTCATTCCTCCGTCTCGTCTCCGTTCATACGTATGAAATAGATATATCGAGTTGGCTAAAATTTTATGCGATTCAGTAAACAGAATATATATTCTATTATTGCTAGGTCGATCCGTA